AAACGAGATATCGAAGTAGTTCTGATGATTCAGTATATCATCACTTCAATTCGGAGTTCTTAGTTACTTTGACCGGGTGGATCTTAGTGATGGAATAATAAGTAATAATTCATTGGTTGATTGTATCATTAACCATTTCTTTATTTTGGTGCGAGGAACTTACCATGAATCCACTGATTTCTGCCGCTTCCGTTATTGCTGCTGGATTGGCCGTAGGGCTTGCTTCTATTGGACCTGGAGTTGGTCAAGGTACTGCTGCGGGCCAAGCCGTAGAAGGTATCGCGAGACAACCAGAAGCAGAGGGTAAAATACGAGGTACTTTATTGCTTAGTCTGGCTTTTATGGAAGCTTTAACAATTTACGGACTGGTCGTGGCATTAGCGCTTTTATTTGCGAATCCTTTTGTTTAATCCTATTCTATAAACGTGAAAAATACGTACTTCTTTTCTTATTTTATTGCCGTCGACTTACCGCTTGCTTCTTCGAATTATATCAAAACTTCACTCCACTTCTTCGTTGAGACAATACTCCGGGGAAGGTCTGATTTGAGGATGAGGAATTAGTAGATCCACTCGCTTTCTCATTTCCCGTCCTTAATTTAATGGAAACCCTTTTTTACTTTTAGGAAGCGTTGCAACAAACGAGGTATTTCGCAATTGACATGAAACCGGGGACCTAATAAGTATCTTATTGGGAATTTCAATTGAAATAAAATAATAATAAAGAATCCATTTTGAAATTTGAAAGTGATTTCAAATGAAATTAATATATTCATATTTAAAATAAGTCAATTAATAAAAAAAAAAAAAAGAAATCAATAATAAAAAAAAAAAAAACGGGACGAAATGATACAAAAAGAACTCTGTTCGATTTTGTTAGTCCTATCTATAAGAGGAGAGCATATGAAAAATGTAACCGATTCTTTCGTTTCCTTGGGTTACTGGCCATCCGCCGGGAGTTTCGGGTTTAATACCGATATTTTAGCAACAAATCTAATAAATCTAAGTGTAGTACTTGGTGTATTGATCTTTTTTGGAAAGGGAGTGTGTGCGAGTTGTGTATTTCAAGAATAGGCTGGATCCAACCGGCTGCACTTTCTTTTTTTTATTTAGAAATAGGGAAGAAAGGTGCACGATCTCAACGAATTACTTCTGAATAAATTCAGAAATCATATGTAAGAACCATAGCATTTCGTGAGTCATTGGTAAATCAACTTTGATTCTCTATCAACCAATAATGTGGGACCATTAACATGGTTAAAGCTAAACCGCCTGAAGTCCAGGCACAACATGGTACTCTTTCTACCACTACGTTAGTACGGAGATGGTTTCAAAATGAATAGTTGGCAATTTATCCGATATAGAACACTCATATCGATAAAATGATTTGAACCATTTACTGGAAAAATGGGTGTCTCGCCCTTTTTTTATCCAATGCTGAATCGACGACCTATGTATAAAATAAGAAGAATTTTTTGGATTTGAAGAAAAAAAACAACTTTGCTGACAATTACAGATTTTTTTTGTCTGGTCGGAAGAGTCCTCTGAATATTCTGGTCTTGTATCAGTTTCGATATCTTGGAATACGAACAGAGAAGAGAGGGTAGGCTCATTACATTAAAAGATATGGGAATGCTCATAACATAAGTAACTGAGCGTGAGAGCCAAATGAATCGAAAGATTCATGTTTGGTTCGGGAAGAGATCATGGAAGTGAAGTTATGAAATGAATGGGAAAAGAATCTACTTTCATTAAGTGATTTATTAGATAATCGAAAACAGAGGATCCTGAGTACTATTCGAAATTCAGAAGAACTACGTGAAAGAGCTATTGAGCAGCTCGAAAAAGCCCGGGCTCGCTTACGGAAAGTGGAAATGGAAGCGGATGAGTTTCGAGTGAATGGATACTCTGAGATAGAACGAGAAAAACAGAATTTGATTAATGCCACTTATGAGAATTTGGAACGATTAGAAAATTACAAAAATGAAACCATTCATTTTGAAGAACAAAGAGCAATTAATCAGGTCCGACAGCGAGTTTTCCAACAAGCCTTACAGGGAGCTCTAGGAACTCTGAATAGTTGTTCGAACAGCGAGTTACATTTACGCACCATCAGTGCTAATATTGGCGTGCTCGGGGCCATGAAAGAAATAACTGATTAGCCCTTTTTTTACCATAGGCATTATTCTTTTTTTTTCTCCCTTTGTTTCCGAAAAAGAATTAAGAGACACTAATGGTAACCATTCGAGCCGACGAAATTAGTAATATTATCCGTGAACGTATTGAACAATATAATAGAGAAGTCACGATTGTGAATACCGGAACTGTACTTCAAGTAGGCGATGGTATTGCTCGTATTCATGGTCTTGATGAAGTAATGGCAGGGGAATTAGTAGAATTTGAAGAGGGTACAATAGGCATTGCTCTGAATTTGGAATCAAACAATGTTGGCGTTGTATTAATGGGTGACGGTTTGCTGATACAAGAGGGAAGTTCTGTAA